TTTTAGTAATAAAAATAGTTTATGCAATTTTCCCATATCTTTCACGCATCTTATGTATTCTTTTTGATTTTTAGAATCAAAAATATTATCTAGAAAAGAAATACATAATGAATTGGCAAAGCGCAAATTTCTTTTGAACAATAGATGTCTTTCACATCCAGCTATACCAATGAGTAATTTCTTAATTTTTATTTAAATGGCAGTTCCAAAAAAACGTACTTCTGCATCAAAAAAGCGTATTCGTAAAAATTTTTGGAAAAGGAAGGGGTATTGGGCAGCGTTAAAAGCGTTTTCCTTAGGGAAATCAATTTCTACCGGGAATTCCAAAAGTTTTTTTGTGCAACAAACAAATAAAATAAGTAAWTAAGTAATAAAACATAACATCTTACAATAATCTGAATCGGCTTGACTCAAAAATTGACTCATTTCGTTTCGAAAATCAAATTCCTGCTTTCCATTCCCTGTTGAGTTAATCAATAGGAAATGGAATTTGTTTCGCTCTTAGAATTAGAATAGAATTAGAATAAGGATTTTTCTCTTTACCGTACTGAATTCAAAAAAAAAAAAAAAGAATCCTTTTTTTTTGACAAAAAAACATAAGATACGAAATTGTCTTTTTAGTATATTTTCTCATTTCCAAGGTGGGGAGTATTATTTTCCCCATCAGCCTGTTTCTTACAATAATATAAGCAATAATATAAGATAAGGTTTTCTTTTTTCTCTAGATCCACGTTTTCTCTATAGAAAGGCGAGTAAAAACTCAAAATCATTGAAACTAATTGATTAAAATTCGAAACCTTTTTGTGCAACTTTCTTCTTTTTGGATTTTCTATGAATTCTTATATAGACTCCCATATATTTATTGCCATCAATCCACTCAAAAACACTTAACAAATTTTTTTGGATAAATATGTGTCAATTTTTACTAATCCAAAATTTTTTTGTTCATTGATAAAATGGATTTTTTGGTTTCGATGTTTGAAATCAAATAAATCAAAAACAGTTCATTAAAACAAAACAAAAATGTTTTTTTTTGGGGGGGGTTCTATCCCTTAATTCATAGTTGGACTATCTAGTTTTCCAAGAGTTCAAGTTGAGGAGAGTCTAAAATACACAATAAAACTAAGACCCTAAATTCAAATAATGAACCTTCAAATACCTATTTGAACGAATTTTTATTCATCAATTTGAATCTTTCCTAAAAAATATTGCAACAATTTAATTCTTAAATCTAGACGATTGCTTATTCATAGGGTATTATGAATTCAAGACAAGCCGCTATGGTGAAATTGGTAGACACGCTGCTCTTAGGAAGCAGTGCTAGAGCATCTCGGTTCGAGTCCGAGTAGCGGCACGTCATCTCCTAAAAAAAGTAAATAGATCCTATAATGAATTCAATTTCCGATTTCCTTTTTATAATTATGGGACTCCTTAAAAAAAATTTATGATATTTTCAACTTTAGAGCATATATTAACTCATATTTCTTTTTCGATTGTTTCAATTGTAATTACAACTCATTTCATAACTTTTTTAGTCGATGAAATCGTAAAACTATATGATTCATCCGAAAAGGGGATGATAATGACTTTTTCCTGTATAACAGGATTATTAGTTACTCGTTGGGTTTATTCGGGACATTTTCCACTAAGTGATTTATATGAATCATTAATCTTCCTTTCATGGAGTTTTTCCCTGATTCATATAGTCCCGTATTTCAAAAAAAATAAAAATCTTCTAAGCACAATAATTGGACCAAGTGCTCTTTTTACCCAGGGCTTTGTTACTTCAGGTCTTTTAACTGAAATACACGAATCCAAAATATTAGTACCTGCTCTCCAATCCGAGTGGTTAATAATGCACGTAAGTATGATGATATTAGGCTATGCAGCTCTTTTATGTGGATCATTATTAGCAGTATCACTTTTAGTCATTACAGTTAGAAAAAAGAGAAAGTTTTTTTCTACGAATAATTATTTAGTAAATTTAAATGAGTCATTTTTCTTTGGTGAAATCGACTATATGAATGAACGAAGTAATGTTTTACAAAATACTTCTTTTTTTTCTCCAAAGAATTATTACAGGTCACAATTGATTCAACAATTGGATTATTGGAGTTATCGGGTTATTAGTCTAGGATTTGTCTTTTTAACCATAGGAATTCTTTCTGGAGCAGTATGGGCTAACGAAGCATGGGGATCCTATTGGAGTTGGGACCCAAAAGAAACTTGGGCTTTTATTACTTGGATTATATTCGCGATTTATTTACATACTAGAACAAATATAAAATTGAAGGGTACAAATTCAGCAATTGTGGCGTCTATTGGATTTCTTATAATTTGGATATGCTATTTTGGGGTCAATCTATTAGGAATAGGACTACATAGTTATGGTTCATTTATATTAACATCTAATTGAAGTCAAAAAGGAGTTCTTACGAATAGGAATAGAAAAGTGTACAGCGCATATCAGATAAAAAAAGTTTGTGTAAACTGGCGAAAA